TTTTTTTTTATTAAAAATTAATTTAGATAAACATGATGATAAAAAAATGGGTCTGAATAATTTTTTATTTGAAAAATTCCAATAAAAATTTTTGAAAAAAAAAAAAACCTGTTTAATGGGGGGTTTGGTTAAAAACAGAATTCAAAGTACGTTGAGCAAAATGGCGATACTATGCACAGTTAACTTCTAAAGAAGGGCTATAAAAAGAAAAGAATTACTGGGGGTTTTCTAATTAATAGGTAGTGTTCAAAAAATGTAAATGGGTGTTTTCAAATTATTGCAAATATTTATGAAGGGTTTCTAATAGTTGCATAAATACTAAAGTAGTTTAATTGGGAGAAAGGGTCCAGTAAAAAATAAAGGTTGTGCCAAATTTTCTTAATAAAAATTATATATATATATATTTAATTAATATTAAATTGAATAATAAAATTAATTTAAACAATAATTAATTTTAATAAATTAATAGTGTTATAAATCTACTTTTAATAATCTAAATTTCTAAAATTTAATTAAATTTGATTTTTTGAAAACTAATAAGAATTTAATTAAATTATTATTATTTAATTTTTATTTATTATATTTATATAAATATATAAATTATTTATATATATATAAGATATATAATTTTTAATTTTAATTTTAAAATTAAAAATTATATATATATTAATTTATATTATATATATATATATAAATAATTTATATATATATATATAATAATAAAAAAAAAAAAAAAGTAGTAAGAAATTATATAATATAAATATTTTAATAAAAAATAATTTTAATATTATTAAAAATAAATTTATATTTTATTTATTTCAATTATTAAATATATTATAATTTTATGTTTATATAGATATTTTTTTAATAAAATAAATTTATATTTATTAGAAAATTAAATTAATTATTTAAATATTAATATTTATTCATTGGATTAATTTGATGGTAATTGAGAATTTATTGGATTGATCTGATAAGTGGTTATAATAGGGCTGGTATTGTAACTATTTATTGGATTAATTTGGTAGGTTTTTAAGAATCATTGGTTAATTTTATAGTATTAAAAATTTATTGTTAATTTAATATATGGATAGATTTTATTGGATTAATTTGATAGTAATTGAGAATTTATTGGATTGATCTGATAAGTGGTTATAATAGGGCTGGTATTGTAATTATTTATTGGATTAATTTGGTAGGTTTTTAAGAATCATTGGTTAATTTTATAGTATTAAAATAATATAAATAATTATTTAAAATTTAATTTTAGTTTATAAATTAAGTAATATTTTTTATTATATATAAATTTTATTTAAAGAAATTATTTGTAGTATTTAAATTTATTAATATAATAATTTATGATTTAGAAATAATATTAAGTATAGACTAAATTTGTGCCAGCAGTTGCGGTTATACAAATTATGCAATTTAATTATTTTAATTTAAATTAACTTTAAGTGGGAGTTTGTTTAATTAATTATACTGAGGTGAAATTCTATAATTTATAATAATAACTTATTTGAGTTAGTAAAATTTTTAAATTTTAATAATAGACTAGGATTAGATACCCTATTATTTAAATAATTGCAATAAAAATTAAATTATTAATAGTTATGTTCTTTAAAATTAAAAAATTTGGCGGTATTTTAATCTTTTCAGAGGAACCTGTTTGTTAAATGATACTCCACGATTTAATTTACTTATATTATAAGCTTATATATCGTTGTTATAAGTATTTTAAAAGAAAATTAATATTTAAATAGTATGATAATAATAAAAATCAAATCAAGATGTAGCGTATATATGAGTATAAATGGGTTACATTAGTTTTAACTGAGGATTCAGATTTTTAAAAATCTTTTTAATATGGATTTGATAGTAATTTTAATTATTTTATTAAAATGATATAGCTCTAAAATATGTACATATTGCCCGTCGCTTTCATTTAAAATGAAATAAGTCGTAACAAAGTAAGTTTACTGGAAAGTGAATTTAGATTCAAATTATAGCTTATTAAGTTTTTTATTTACATTAAAAAGATAATTGTTAATTCAATTTAGTTTGAGATTTATAGGTTATTATTTATATTATTTTTTTTTATTTATTTTATTAATTAAAAAGTTTTATTATTATTAAGAAAAAATTATTTTTATTATAGTGAAAAGTATTGTGAAAGAGTTTTATGAATTATTAAAAAGAAAATTTTATTTTTTGTACCTTGTGTATCAGGGTTTATTAAATTATTTTAAATATTTTAATTTTTTCGAATTTAAAAGAGTTAAAAAATTATTTTATTTTATTGTATTATAAATAAGTAAAATATTTTTTTTGTAGTGAAATGTTATTCGATTTTAAATATATCTAATTTTTTAAGAAATAAATTAAATTTATTTAATAATAATATTAATTTTTTTTTATAAAAAATATTATTATTAAAAAATATTTTTAGGGATTAGCTTAAAAATTTATTTTTTATTATTAATTAGAAGTTAATGAAATATTTTAGGATTAAAATTTTTTATAATTAAAATATGTTATTATTTATTTTTGTTGAATTAAAATTTTTATGTAGTATAAGTTTTTTATTAAAATATAATTTTGAATTAAATTAAATTAGGAATTATGATAAAATTAGTATAATTTAATTTATATTTAATATAAATTTAAGGTTAATTTAAGGAATTCGGCAAATTAATTTTTCAACTGTTTATTAAAAACATTGCTTTTTGTTTTATATTTGAAGTAGAACCTGCCCAATGTATAATCAATGGCTGCAGTATTTTGACTGTACTAAGGTAGCATAATCATTAGCTTTTTAATTGGAAGCTGGAATGAATGGTATAATGGAAAAATTGCTGTCTCGGGTTAATTTTTATTAAAATTTTATTTTTAAGTTAAAAAGCTTAGATTTTTTTAAAAGACGAGAAGACCCTATAGAATTTTATATATTAATTATTATTATTTTTTAGAATTTATAGTGTTATTAATTATTATATTTGGTTGGGGTGACTAAAAAATTTAAATAACTTTTTTTTATATATAAATACTAATTTGTAAATTTATGAGCCATATATTATGATTGAAAGAATAAATTACCTTAGGGATAACAGCGTAATTTTACTGGAGAGTTCTTATTGATAGTAGAGTTTGCGACCTCGATGTTGGATTAAAATTAATTTTTAATGCAGAAGTTAAAAAATTAAGTCTGTTCGACTTTTAAAATTTTACATGATCTGAGTTTAGACCGGTGTGAGCCAGGTCGGTTTCTATCTTTAAATAAATTTTATGAATTAGTACGAAAGGACCATTTATAATTAAAAATTAATTGTTATTTTGGCAGATTAGTGCTATAGATTTAGAATCTTTATATGTAAATTTTTACAAATAATACTTGTTGATTGATTTAATTTTAAGATTAGTTTCAATAATTCTTTTATTTTTATGTGTTTTGGTTAGAGTTGCTTTTTTAACTCTTTTAGAGCGGAAAGTTTTAGGGTATATTCAAATTCGTAAAGGCCCTAATAAGGTGGGATTTATAGGGATTTTACAGCCATTCAGGGATGCAATTAAGTTGTTAAGTAAGGAGCAAACTTACCCGATTATTTCTAATTTTTTAATATATTACATGTGCCCCGTATTAAATTTATTTTTAGCATTGTTTTTATGGGTAAGAATACCTTTTTATAGAGTTAGTTTAATTTTTAATTTTTCAATTTTATTTTTTTTGAGAATTTCTAGGGTAAGGGTTTACACTGTAATGTTAGCAGGATGGTCTTCTAATTCTAATTATTCATTATTAGGGAGGATGCGTTCAGTGGCACAGACTATTTCTTATGAGGTAAGGTTGGCTTTAATTTTAATTTCTTATTTATATATAGTAATAGATTTTAATTTTAGTTCATTTACTAAATATCAAGAGTATATTTGATTGATTTTTTTACTATTTCCTTTATGTTTAATATGATTTGTTTCTAGCTTAGCAGAAACTAATCGTACTCCTTTTGATTTTGCTGAAGGGGAGTCAGAGTTAGTATCTGGGTTTAATGTTGAGTACTCAAGGGGTGGGTTTGTAATAATTTTTTTAGCTGAGTATAGTAATATCTTATTTATAAGCATGGTGTGTGTTATCCTTTTTTTAGGTGCTAATTTGTTTAGATTTACGTTTTTTGTAAAGATCAGAATTATTTCATTTTTATGGTTGTGAGTCCGGGGGACCCTTCCTCGTTATCGTTACGATAAATTAATATATTTAGCTTGAAAAAGGTATTTAATTATTGCTTTAAATTTTTTAATATTTTTTAGAAGTTTAAAATTAATTTTATTTATTTTTTTAATTTAGTTAATTATTTTTAGTATAAGTTAATAGAGGGTTTACTCTTTTTTATATTTTCAAAATATATACTTTTACAAGTTCATTAACTTATTTAAAGATAATTGAATCTCAATATGAGTAAATTAAGGGGTTAATAAAATAGATTAAAAAATAGAAAAAGGTAAGAACTTGCCCAATTAAAATATAAGGGTCTTCGACAGGTTTTGCGCCAATTCATGTAAGTAAAATAATTGAAGCTGTTAATATTCAAAAAATAGTTTTATTAATTGGGTAAAATTGTGTTCTTAAAAATTTTTTTTTATTAATAAAGGGTATAAAATATAAAATTATAATTGATATTGCTAGGGCAATTACTCCCCCAAGTTTGTTAGGGATTGACCGCAGAATAGCATATGCAAATAAAAAATATCATTCAGGTTGAATGTGGACAGGGGTCACTAAAGGGTTGGCTGGCACAAAATTATCAGGGTCTCCTAAGAGATAGGGTGTTGTTAGAGTTAAAATTATCAGTAGGAATGTTATTAAAATTATAGTTATTAAATCTTTAAATGTAAAATATGGGTGGAAGGGGATTTTATCAATATTTCTATTAGTCCCTAAAGGATTATTGGACCCTGTTTGATGGAGGTAGAGTAGGTGAATTATAACTAGAGCTAAGATTAAAAAGGGGAATAAAAAATGAAATGTGAAAAACCGATTTAATGTGGCATTATCAACTGCAAATCCCCCTCAAATTCATTGGACTAGATCAATTCCCAGGTAAGGGATAGCTGATACAAGGTTCGTAATAACAGTGGCTCCTCAAAATCTTATTTGTCCTCAGGGGAGTACATACCCTAAGAACGCTGTTGCTATGGTGAGTAGAAAGATTGTGACTCCAATTAATCAAGTTTCTTTTAATTTGTAAGATCTATAGTAAAGTCCTCGTCCAATATGAGTGTATAAACAAATAAAAAAGAATGAAGCTCCATTGGCATGGATAGTTCGAATAAGTCACCCATAGTTAATATCCCGAATGATGTGAATTACTCTGTTAAAGGCAAGTTCAATGTGAGGTGAATAGTGTATAGCTAAAAAAATTCCTGTTAAAATTTGGATCATTAAACAGAGGCCTAATATAGACCCAAAATTTCATATTAAAGAGATATTAGTTGGAGTCGGTAGGATAACTAAAGAGTTATTAAAGATTTTTAGTAAGGGATTGGTTAATATTATAGATTTTTTCATTAAAATTTTTGTCGGAGGGGGCCATAAGAAAATTTTGTTATTTTTACAGTTAAAATTAAGGTAATAAATAAGTAGATGATTATAATTAAGTAAATATAAATATTTGGGTAAGAAAGATATTTTGTAAAAGAAGATTTAAAGGTTAGGTTTATATCAAATGAAAAAAAATCTCTAATATTAAAACTTATTTCAAAAGGAATTAAATTAAATATAATTCCTGCTGTAATATACCAAATTAATCCAATAAAATTAAATTTAAATTTTTCATTAGAGGCAATTCTAGTCATATAGATGAAAAGAATTAGTATGCCTCCAATAAGAACTAAAAATAAAATATAAGAATATCAGAAATTTAGGTTTAATAAGCCTGATAGTAAGCAGGTTTGAATTGTTTGGATTAATAGGATTAACCCAAATGAAAGTGGGTGATTTAAAAAGAAAAGAATTATTGTATTTAGTAGTATAAATAATAGAATTTCAGATATTAGTTTATAAAAAATTTTAATTTTGGAGATTAAAGTAAGAAGTTATTCTATATCTGAAGTTTTAGAAAAATTTATTTTATTTTTGATTTACAAGATCAATATTTTTTTTTAAATTACTAAAACAAATGTTAATATATATGAGTATAATTTGAGTTTTAACTTTGATAATTTTTTTGTTGAATCATAAGCATTTTTTGTTAATATTATTAATTTTAGAGTTAATAGTGTTAGTTTTATATATGAGATTAAGAATTATCTTGAATTTTATAAATTATGAATTTTATTTTTTAATAATTTTTTTGTCATTAAGGGTTTGTGAAGGGGTTCTAGGACTGGTAATTTTAATTTTAATAGTTCGGGTTCATAGAAATGACTATATTTTAACTTTTTCTTCTTTATGATAAAATATGGATTAATATTATTATTTTTGATCCCTTTAAATTTATCATTTTGATCTTATCAGGTTTTTTTATTTTTATTTACTTTTTTATTTATTCTTTTAAATTTTAATTTTTTTTTTTGATGTAATTTATCTTATTTTTTGGGTATTGATCTTTTATCTTATAGGTTAATTATCTTAAGTTGTTGGATTTGTAGTTTAATAATTTTAGCAAGGGAAAAGGTTTATAAGTTGAATAATTTTGTAAATTTATTTATTTTAATAATTTCTTTATTAATAGTAGTTTTATTTTTTACATTTTCTTCAATAAATTTATTTATGTTTTATTTATTTTTTGAAATTAGTTTAATTCCTACTTTAATTTTAATTATGGGTTGAGGATACCAGCCCGAGCGATTAGAGGCAGGTGTTTATATGTTATTCTACACTATGCTTATATCATTGCCGATACTAATTTTATTATTTTATATGTATGTATGAGGGGGGTCTTTAGTGTATTTTTTATTAATAGATTTAGATTATTTATATTTTTATTTTATATTAAATATAGTTTTTTTTGTAAAAATTCCTATATTTTTCTTACATTTGTGGCTTCCTAAAGCACATGTTGAGGCTCCTGTTTCTGGGTCAATAATTTTAGCAGGGGTAATGTTAAAATTAGGGGGGTATGGTTTATTACGTTTAATTTATATTTTAAAAAAATTTTTAAATTTGAATTTATTTATAATTGTGTTAAGAGTGTATGGAGGGTTAATAATTTCTCTTGTTTGTATTCGTCAGAGGGACATGAAATCTTTAATTGCCTATTCTTCTGTCGCTCATATGGGGATAGCATTAGCTGGTGTTTTAACTTTAAAGTCTTGGGGTTTATTAGGTTCTTTTAGTATAATAGTAGCACATGGGCTAAGATCATCAGGTTTATTTAGGTTAGCAAATCTTAGCTATGAGCGTTCTTTAAGGCGTAGAATTTATATAAATAAAGGGATAATAAGGATTATGCCAAAATTTAGTTTGTGGTGATTTTTATTATTAAGTTCAAGAATAGCTGCTCCTTTGTCTTTAAATTTTTTTAGAGAAATTATATTGATTTATAGGATTTCTATATTTAGAAATTTATTGATATTTTACTTATTTATATTAATCTTTTTTAGAGCTGTTTATTCTCTTTACTTATTTTCTTATCTTCAACATGGCAAATACCCATCTAATATTTTTAATTTTAGAATATTATTTTATCGTGAATATTTATTATTATTCTTACATTGAGTTCCTTTAAATTTATTATTTTTGAAATTAGTCTTTATTCAATGAGTGTATTTAAATAGTTTAAATAAAATATTGATTTGTGGGGTCAAAGATATAATGTATATTTTAAATAATTTTATTTTTAATTAGGTTAGTGTTATTTCTGGCATCTTTAAAATTTTTAGTAAATAATATAGTTTATTTAGTCGAATTTAATTTGATAACCGTTTATTCTGTAAATATTGAATATATTATATTATTTGATTGAATATCTTTAATATTTATGTCTTATGTTTTATTTATTTCTTCAATAATTATAAATTATAGAAATTATTATATGCAGGAGGATAAATATAAGCCTCGTTTTTTTTTTTTAGTTTTATTGTTTATTTTGTCTATAATAATAATGATTTTGAGCCCTAATTTAATTAGAATTTTATTAGGTTGGGATGGGTTAGGACTGGTTTCTTATTGTTTAGTTATTTATTATCAGAATGTAAAGAGGTTTAATGCAGGGATATTAACAGCTTTAACTAATCGGTTAGGGGATGCTGCTTTGTTGTTAGCTATAGCATGGATTGTGAATTATGGTAGTTTTAATTTTATATTTTATTTAGATTATATGAATAGAGATAGGTATATGGGGCTTATCTCTTATTTAATTATTATTGCTGCATTCACTAAAAGGGCTCAGATTCCATTTTCTGCTTGATTACCAGCTGCTATATCAGCGCCTACTCCTGTTTCCTCATTAGTTCATTCATCTACTTTGGTTACTGCAGGTGTTTATTTAATTATACGATTTTATATTATTTTTAATCAAGAGGTTTTATTGTTTATTTTATTTATTTCTTCTTTGACGATATTTATAGCTGGGTTGGGTGCTAATTTTGAGTTTGATTTAAAAAAAATTATTGCTTTATCAACTTTAAGTCAATTAGGGTTAATAATAAGAATTTTAGCTTTAGGAGGGCTTAATTTAGCTTATTTTCATCTTTTAACTCATGCTATCTTTAAGGCTTTATTATTTATGTGTGCCGGTAATATTATCCACTCTTTTGGGGATTGTCAAGATATTCGATTTATAGGGGGTTTAATAAAACATTTGCCTTTGACTTGTACTTTTTTTAATTTATGTAATTGGGCTTTATGTGGCTTACCATTTATGTCTGGATTTTATTCTAAAGATTTAATTGTTGAATTTATATCAATAAGGGTGTTAAATAGGTACATTTATATTATTTTTTATGTATCTATTGGGTTAACTGTTTCCTATAGAGTACGTTTATCTTTCTATGTTTTAGTTCATGATTTTAAGTTCTTATCATTAAATTTGTTAGTAGAAAATTCTAAAATATTAATTAGTATAGGGGTGTTAGTATTTTTTGTTGTTTTTAATGGTAGGCTTTTATCGTGATTTATTTTTGAAAATTTAATTTTTATTTGTCTTCCCTGTATAATAAAAATATTTACTATTATATGAATTCTTGTAGGAGTGTGGTGTGGTTACGAGGTGTCGTTATTTTTAGTTTCAAGAAAGTTTATTCCAAATATGGTTTCAATATTCTTGAGATCAATATGATGTTTGCCTAATTTTTCAACTATTTCAGTTAATTATTACCCTATTTATAGGTCTCATAGTGTATTTAAAAGTATCGATCAAGGCTGGTTAGAGTATTATGGGGGGTTAAATTTAAGTGCAATTCTCCGCAAAGTGATAATTCTTCAATTATTTTCAAAGAATTATTTTAAAATTTATTTATTTATTTTAATAATATTTATAATAATTTTAATTTTTTACTTAAATAGCTTATAAAGAGTTTAATATTGAAGATATTAAGGAAGTCATAGACTTTTAAGTATTTACAAATTAAAAAATTATCTTTACAGTGAAAATGTAATATTTTAAATTAAACTATATAAATAGAAATAAAAACGTTTCTACGCTTTGGCTTAAAGTTAGAAGCTTTAATTTAGTTATTTCTTTAATTGGAATAGTAATTCAATTCTATCATTAACAGTGATATACCTCTTTTTGGTTTCAATTAAAATAAGGATCCTTAGGATCATAATTTTAGGTCGAAACTAAATACAATTATTGTTTCTTATTAAAGATAAATTGTCAGACAATACTTTTTAATTGCAAATTAAATGTTATAATTAACTATTACCCTATTTTATTCATTCTAAAGCTCCTTGGGCTCATTCATGGGCTAACCCAATAATTAAGATACCAATAAAAAAAATTACAATGAAGGAGTACAAGAAAAGATTAGATAGTTTCAAAGTTAAAATTAGTGGTAGCAGGAGGACAATTTCAATGTCAAAAATTAGAAAAATAATAGCGATTAAAAAAAAATGTAAGGAAAATGGTAATCGAGACGATGAAATAGGGTCAAACCCGCATTCGAATGGTCTATTTTTTTCACGGTCATAAAATGTTTTTTTTGATATTAAATTGACTAAGATTAATAAAATTCTTAGGATTACAGAAATTACAAAAATTAATTTAATTAATAAATATATTATTTATACTAAAGTTTAGATTTTTTGATTGGAAGTCAAATATAATATTTATATTATATAAATATCTACCTCATCAGTAGATAGAAATATATAAAAATAGTCAAACTACATCGACAAAGTGTCAATATCAAGCGGCTGCTTCAAACCCAAAATGATGGGTTGAAGAAAAATGATTTAGTAATAATCGTAGGAATCTAACTAAAAGGAAAGTTGTTCCAATTAATACATGAAGTCCATGGAATCCGGTTGCTATGAAAAAAGTAGCACCATAGATAGAATCAGAGATGGAGAATGAAGCCTCAAAGTATTCAAATCCTTGAAGAATAGAAAAATAAACTCCTAAAAGAACAGTTAAAAATAGTCTTTGTATTGTTTGATTAAAATTATTTTCCATTAATCTATGATGGGCTCAAGTAACAGTTAACCCAGATGTAAGTAGGATTATTGTGTTTAGTAAGGGGATTTCAATTGGGTTAAAGGACTGGATGTTATTAGGTGGCCAAATTAACCCAATATCTGTTGAAGGGGTTAAAGATCTGTGAAAATACGCTCAAAAAAATGAAATAAAAAAAAATACTTCTGAGGTAATAAATAAAATTATCCCTCAACGTAATCCTTCTCTAACTTTTAAGGTATGAAGTCCTTGGAAAGTCCCTTCACGAGTGATATCTCGTCATCATTGGAATATGATTAATCTTATAATTATAGATCTAAGTAATAAGAGATTATTATTAAATAAATGAAATCATTTAATAATTCCTATTATTGAAATTATAGCACTGATAGCTCCTAAAATTGGTCAAGGTCTTACATCAACTAAATGAAAAGGGTGGTTTTTAAGATTTAACATTTAGTTTACTTCTTTAGAGTAAAGGGTTCTTAGAATAGCGAATACATAAGATTGAATAACTGCAACTGCTGATTCTAGGGTTAATAAAAGAATTTGGGTGATAATTAATAAATTTAATATTAAAAGTCTTATAGTTGGGCCTGTGTTACCTAAAAGTGTTAAGAGTAAGTGACCTGCAATTATATTAGCAGAAAGTCGAATGGCTAAAGTTCCTGGGCGAATCAAATTTCTAATTGTTTCAATACATACTATAAAAGGTATTAAGACAGGAGGGGTTCCTTGTGGAATTAAGTGGGAAAGTATATGGGTTGTATTATTTAGTCACCCGTACAATATAAATCTTAATCATAGAGGTAAAGAAAGGCTTAAAGTTATAGACATATGCCTTGTTCTTGTAAAGATATAAGGGAATAATCCAATAAAATTTGAGAAAAGAATTATCGAAAATAAAGAGATAAAAATTAATCTTCTGCCTTGGGTTTTATTTTCTCCTAATAAAGTTTTAAATTCTTTATGTAATCTGAAAATAATCTTTATTCATATAAAATGAAACCGTGACGGGATAAGCCAAAATATTGGAGGGGTAATAATTAATATTGTAACCACTCTAAATCAGTTTAAGTTAAAGCCTAAATTTGTTCTGGGGTCAAATGAAGAAAATAAGTTTATTATCATTTTCAAAAAAAGGTAATATTATTTTTGGAATAGGGTATATTTTTAGGTTGGTAATTAATAAAATAATAATTTAAAGTTAAAATTAAAAAATAAAATAAAATAAAATAGATTATTAAAATTAATCAATTTATAGGTATTATTTGTGGGATTAAAAATTATTAAAATTAATAATTTTAGCATGACAGGCTAATGTTATGATTTAACTAAATTTTTCATTAGAAATATAACGCTACTATATTATAAAATGATTTAAAATTCCATTGCTTAAGCTTTCGGCCATCTAATGTAAGAAAAATTAATAATTCATTTTAAAAAAAAATTAGGTGAAATTCTTTCTAAAACGATTGGTATAAATCTATGATTTGCCCCACAGATTTCTGAGCATTGACCAAAGAATAATCCAGGTTGGTTGATAAAAAAATTAATTTGATTTAATCGTCCGGGAAGAGCATCAATTTTAACTCCAATTGAGGGGATAGTTCAAGAGTGGATGACATCTGCCGCTGTCACTATTATGCGAATATTACTTTTAAAGGGGACGGTAATTCGATTATCTACATCTAAAAGTCGAAATTGAGAAATATTTTCATTCTGAGGGAGTATATACGAGTCAAATTCAATATTTTTAAAATCTGAATATTCGTAAGATCAGTATCATTGGTGACCTGTTGTTTTAATAGAAATTATAGGGTTATTGATTTCATCTAAAATATAGATGAGACGTAGAGACGGGATTGCAATAAAAATTAAAATAATTCTTGGTAGGATAGTTCAGATAATTTCAATTGTTTGGCCTTCTAATAAATATCGGTGGGATAATTGATTTATTATAATTGATAAAATGAGGTATGAGATTAGAATTGTAATAATTGTTAAAATTATTATGGTGTGGTCGTGAAAGTAAGAAAGTTGTTCTATTAAGGGTGAATTTCTGTCTTGCAAGGTGAAAGTATTTCAAGTTATGATTTCTAAAAAAAGGGTAAGCTTTATGTTTGAGGTTTAAGTTCAATGCACTAGTCTGCCATATTAGAACTTAGAGGTTAGTATCGGGAGTTCAGAATAAGAGTGTTCGGCTGGAGGTAGTCTTTGTATTCATTCAATAGAGGAGTTTAAATTTAATCTTGAAAGTCTTTTACGTTGGTTAGAAAGGGCTTCTCAGATAATAAAAATTAATAGTATAATACTAATTATTCTGATAATTCTTCCAATTGATGAAATAATATTTCATTTTATTAAGAAATCTGGGTAATCAGAGTATCGTCGAGGCATCCCCATTAGCCCAAGAAAGTGTTGGGGGAAAAATGTTAGATTAACCCCTAGGAATATGATAAAAAATTGAATTTTTAATAAAAAATTATTTAACGTTAGCCCTGTAAATAGTGGGAATCATTGGATAAATCCTGCTATAATAGCGAATACTGCTCCTATTGATAGGACATAGTGAAAATGGGCTACGACATAATAAGTGTCATGTAGTACAATATCAATTGATCTATTAGCTAAAATAACACCTGTTAATCCTCCAATTGTGAATAGAAAAATAAACCCTAAGGTTCAGAGAGTAGGGGGGTTAAATTCAATTTTTTTTCCATGGAAAGTGGCCAGTCAACTGAAGATTTTAATTCCAGTTGGAATTGCAATAATTATAGTTGCAGAAGTAAAGTAGGCTCGTGTGTCAACATCTATACCTACAGTGAATATGTGATGTGCTCATACAATAAACCCTAAAATACCAATTGCTATTATTGCATAAATTATTCCTAATGTGCCAAATGATTCTTTTTTTCTTCTTTCTTGGTTAACAATATGAGAAATTATTCCAAACCCAGGAAGAATTAAAATATAAACTTCTGGATGACCAAAAAATCAAAATAAGTGTTGGTATAAAATAGGGTCCCCCCCACCTATAGGGTCAAAGAATGAGGTATTAAGGTTTCGGTCTGTGAGCAGTATTGTGATAGCTCCTGCTAAAACAGGGAGGGAGAGAAGTAGAAGAATTGCTGTAATTAATACTGCTCATACAAATAAGGGTATTCGATCAAAGGTTATTCCTTTGGGTCGTATATTAATTACTGTTGTGATAAAGTTAATAGCTCCTAAAATTGAGGAGATTCCTGCAAGGTGGAGTCTAAAAATAGTTAAATCAACGGAAGCTCCGGCATGGGATACATTTGATGAAAGAGGGGGATAGACGGTTCACCCAGTGCCGGCGCCATTTTCGATAATTCTTCTTATAATTAAGAGAAATAAAGAAGGTGGCAGTAGTCAAAATCTTATATTATTTATTCGAGGGAATGCTATATCTGGGGCTCCAATTATTAAAGGGACTAATCAATTACCAAATCCTCCGATTATGATAGGTATAACTATAAAAAAAATTATAATAAAAGCATGAGCTGTGACAATTACATTATAAATTTGGTCATTTCCAATAAGAGAACCTGGGGCTGCAAGTTCAATTCGGATTAATATTCTTATTGATATCCCTATTATTCCAGATCAAATACCAAAAATAAAATATAATGTACCAATATCTTTATGATTTGTGGAAAATAATCATTTATTCGGTAAAATGGCTGAAATTAGGCAATAAATTGTAAATTTATTTATGAAATTAATATTTCTTTTACCAAGTCTTATATTCAAGTATGATTTTAAATTGCAAATTTAAAGGTGAATTATTAATATTTTAAGGCTTAGAAATTCTTCTATTTTTAACTTTGAAGGTTACTAGTTTATTTAACTTAAATCCTTAAATAAAGTTAAATAAACTACTACAAATAAATAAAAGTAGTAAATTAATAATATTAAATGAAATAAAATAGTAATTCAATTTATTTGTAAATTGAATTAAATTTTCATTTAAGTTGATTGTTAAGTTTGAAAAAATTATACGACAATAAAAATATAATGTAATAAGTGTAAATATAATTAGAATTAATCCAATAAAATATAATTTTTCTATTATTAAAAAATTTAAAGTTAATCATTTTGGTATAAATCCAATAAAAGGTGGTAAACCCCCGAGAGAAAGCAAATTTAGTCTAAAAATTAATTTAATTAATTTATTTTTATTATTAATTAAAAATAATTGATTTATATAAAATAATTTAAAATGATTAAAAATATAGATAATATTAGTTAAAATCAAACTATAAATAATAAAATAATTGATTCAAATAATTTTATTTTCCATGAATCTTGCTAATATTCAACTTAAATGGTTAATAGAGGAGTAGGCTATGATTTTTCGTAAACTAACTTGGTTTAACCCATAGATTCTTCCGATAATTGAAGAAGTAATAACCCTTAAAAGAAGAATTTTGTATGTTCTGGGATTGTATATAAGTAAAATTAGGGGGGCTATTTTTTGAATGGTTATTAAAAAAATATTATTAATTCAATTCAATCCTTCTCTAACTTCTGGGAATCAAAAGTGGAAAGGAGCTGCTCCTAATTTTGTGAGTAATGAAATATTTAAAAGGTTTGTGGTTAAGTTTCTTAGAATAGTGAAATTGAAAGAATGGGTAATTGAAAAAATCAAAATAATTGAGGCTATAGCTTGGGTGATAAAGTATTTTAAGCAAGCTTCGGCTGGAAAAATATTTTTATGGCTTTTAAAGAGGGGGATAATTCTTAATAAGTTAATTTCTAATCCTATTCATATTCTTAATCAGGAGTAGGCTGATACTCTGATTAAAATTCCAATAAGTATTAAATTGAAAAATAAAATTTTATATAAATTTAAAATTAAAAAGAAAAGAATTGTCTTTATAAATGAGGTATGAACCCATTAGCTTAATTTAGCTTATCTTTTTATGTTTTAGTATATGTTTTATATTAATTTTTGATATTAAAGAAAATAGTTAAATTCTATTAAACATAATAAGAGTGATATTTCACATTTTTAATTCTATCAAAATTATCCTTTTTTTCAGGCATCTTATC